TACTGCACTCTTTATTCTAGTTCCTACTGCTTTTTTACTTATCATCTATGTAAAAACAGTCAGTCAAAATGATTAATTTCACTGAAACTTGAATTATTAGTTCTTATCAATGATTGAAGAAATGAAAGAAAGGGATTCACCAAGTCTTAAATGAAATGATCGGGGGTGGAATCAGAAGTATCTGAGTATGTAGTAAAGAACTAGAATATTATTCTAGTTCTTTACTACATACTCAGATACTATTCTATAGTTGTATAGTATTTTTTAGTTAAAGTTGTATACAGTTATTTTTTATATATATATATAGATCGCAATATGCATGTCATATATTAGATGTACCTCTATCTAAATTAAATAGCATTCCATTTTCTCTTCTTCAATAGATCAATTTGTATGGATTTCGATTAATCCAAAGAAAATAATCGAAGACCAACTCTTCTATTCTCATTCCTAGGTTTCTTTTAATTTTATATAGGATATATGGATCCCGAGATCCATCGAAAGAATCGATAGAAGAATAGTATGTCCATATACTATAAAAAAAAATAGAATTAGGGATTGATTTTTCTCATTGTAATATCCATTATTCTGTTAAGAAGTGGTCCATTAAAATAGAATATTTAGGAAGCATTCAGTTGGAAAAAAATTTCCCATTATGTTATGTGTAGATTTGAATCTGGAAATATAACTATGATAATCATTCATTCTTTAATCGAATGATTATTATTCATTATTGTATTTTCTTGTTCATTATTGTATTCCAGTATAATTTTGAAAGAGAGACGTTTTTTTAAGGTTTCGCAAAACGATCAATTAAAGAATTAATACAATTTGATTACCAAATTGATTACTCAATCAGTACTACCCCTAGAGTCCACTCCTTCCCCATACTACAAGTGAAAGGGAAAAGGAAAAGACCACCATTAAAGCAGCCCAAGCGAGACTTACTATATCCATGTTGAATTATGCCCCCTATCTCTATGAAGGAATTATTCCATTATTGATCAATAATCATAGTGGAATTAATGGCGCATAGTCAAAAAGGATTCTGACTTAAGGCTATTAATCCAATGAATCCACCCATAACAAGCAAGATAGATAACTATCTATCAGATAGTTCCATTTCCTCTTTGATCTAAACCCTTATTGTCTGTGAAAGAATCGGGAGACGGCACCACTATCTTGCAAAGCAAAGGCAAAGAACATTTTTTCTTAAACTTTAGTTTTTACTATATATACTATATATATTATATATATATATTTTACTGTACTATATAAGATAAGAATAGTAAGAATAAATAAGATAAGAATAGTAAGAATAAAAGAAAAACTATACTATATAAATAAGAATAAATAAGAATAAAAGAAAAGTCGAACAGCCCCATTCTGTTTGAATGTCTGAACACTCAGAGCTTTTAGTGAGCCTGGATATAAAGTATTTTCAGTCCTTTCCACAACTCCTAAATGTATTTCCTATTAGATTAGCCTATCTAATCTAATTCCAGATAGAATCAACACTACCTTAGTATAGGTAGTGTAAGATAATTAGGAAGTTTTGATAGTCTTTCGTATAATGCTTTCTCCTAGAAGAAAAAAGGGGAGTCCTTTAGTTTAGGAACCTTTATAGGATTTTCAACGTATTACTTTGATAGTTCTGAATCCCAAAATGGACTCTCACTATTTATTTGTTTGATTCCATTTTTTTGATAAAAAAAATGACTTGAAACAATCATTAATAAGCGGAAGTTGTTTCAACCCTATTGGTTGGTATCATTTTGGGCCACGCACAGAATCCCTCAAAAATTGACAGTTTTTTAGAGAATCTATGTATTCTAAAAATCAAGTATCAACAGGCCTAGCCTAGTCCTTTGTTCCTGCTTCTGCGGGTCAAGAATTCGTCGAACAATTAACAGGATAAGAAATTCCAAGTCTTTTGTTGATTAGGCGACACCCAGATTTGAACTGGGGATAAAGGATTTGCAGTCCCCCGCCTTACCACTTGGCCATGCCGCCAAATCTGATTCAAAATGGATAAAAGTATTATCTATATTCTATTCTATATTATTAAATTGTATTATTCAATTCTTTTGAAAATTATTGAGAACCCCACACCCCTTTTTTTTATTTGGATTTTGAATCCCATTATACTTATTCCTTTTCCTTTCCAAAAATGAATTCAAAAAATGAATCTCTATTCTTTATTGAATTGAATCCCGTTTAGATTATTCTCTTCGATTGATTGTATCTCAAAACACACATATCACTAAAAAACTTCCTTTCTTTGTATTGAAAAAAAAAGAAAAATGGATTTCCGGCCACAGACTGAAAAATTCAGGACAAACTGTGTTTCCTTAATTGTATAAGAAAAACAAATCGATTTACGACTAATCAGTATAAATTACTTTGAATAATAGATCGTTTTCAATTTCCATTATAACAATATATATGTGTATATGTAAACCCCAGAACAGAAATTATTACACAGATATCGTATCGAGTG